ATACGCTTTTCTATCTTTATCCATGGATCCTTTACTAATACTCATTAAATTGGAAGTATTGATCCAATTAAAAAAAAAAATTATGTTTCGCAATTAAATAATCCAATTTGTCAATTTTTAATTGACCCTTGGATACAAATCACGAGAATGTATATTCTTCCTCGAATCCTTCGTTGAGAGGTAAAGGATTAAATCCTTTTAAGAAAAAAAGTTTTTTTTTCGGAATATGAATCAAATCAAACCGAGAGATCCCTTAACTATAAAAGGGATTAATAAAACGAATCCCACTTTTACCACTAAACTATACCCGCTACAATGCGATTATTGTATATAAATGAAACTTTTGTCGAACAAAAAAAGGTAATCGGACGTAATCAAGATAGGATCCAAAACAAAATAATGATGAAAATTATATCATTGGTGTGTTTGTTTTGGTTTTGTCATGTTAGTAGACCTAATCAGATTAGTAAAAGAACACTCCTAATTCAAAATTAAAAGAAAGAAAGAACAAGTTCTTTCTTTTGCTGGAGGATTTTTGACAGAACAGGTAGGGCTCGATAAAACTATTTATGTTATGACATAAGAATGCATTGCACAACAATCCACAGTTCCTTATTTTTTTTTTTTTTTCCAGTAAAGGAAAAAAAGAAGGAAAGAAAAGAAAGAATAATAATAATACAATAAAAAATGACACTTTGATTCTATAGAATGAAATTCCATATCATAGGAATGGAAAGATTCCTTCTTCTGATTGTTGTTTCAATAATCAATAATAAGCACTTTTGTTTTCAAACAAATCATTTTATCTATGATTTGGAATGGAAGAAAAAATGGCCCGGCTAGGTACTGACCAGGCCAGGCCGTGAAAAGAAAAAAAGCTCTTTCGGAAGAAGAGGTATTCTTGCTTTTTTATTTTTTTTTATTCGAAATATCTCTTTAGAACCTTTTCTTTATCTAAATGGGATTGCTTATAAAAGTAGTATATATTAAAGTTGTATATATCAATATAGTCAAAAAAAGAATAAAGAGAGATAAAGAAAGGATTTTTTTCAAGCCTTATTTTTTGTGTAATGTAAGATAGTAATTATCCTTTTTCAATTGGGAGAGATGGCTGAGTGGACGAAAGCGTCGGATTGCTAATCCGTTGTACGAGTTTTTCGTACCGAGGGTTCGAATCCCTCTCTTTCCGTTTCCGTTGATGACTTGGTATTTTATTTATTTTTTTTTCAAAACCTTTCCCTTGTTTTTGTTTTTTTTTTTTATTTAATATAATAAATAAGGATGTACAATAGAGAAAATCCGAAGTAAGAACATTGAAAAATTAAGCAAGTAAAAAGAAAGGCCTTTTTATTCTTCACGTCCAGGATTACGTCCTGGATCATTAGATAGGAATCCAAAGATGAAGAGAGAAACAAAAAATATCACTACTGTGTAAACAAAGAGTTTGAGAGTAAGCATTACACAATCTCCAAGATCTTTTTTTTTTGAAAAAAAAAGAGAATAGATTCTCCATTTTTCTACCCCATATCCTATTTTGACACCAATAAACAAAATGGTTTCTCGAAATCAAAAATCAAAAAGAATTTTCAGAAATTCATTTGGAATAAGAGTCGAGTTTTTTATTAAAAAAAAATATCTTTCCTATTTTGGGATGACTCTAAAAGGGTTTTTCAATAAATGAAAAAGAATCAGAATGAGGAAAGAGAGTGAGTCAGATTTCTTGCAGCTATCTAAGAATTGTTTGAATCGAGGGTTCATGCTGTGAGACTTATCCGATCTTATCCATTGTTCGATTTTTTTTTTCGAATAAATCATGTCTAGGACAGTATTAAAGATCTCATCGAAAACTTACAGCAGCTTGCCAAACAAAGGCTAAGAGAAAAAAGAGAAGGGGTATTACTGGCATAAAATCTACGATTGGATTCAAAAAAGCGTAGGCCTCCGGCAATTTGGCTAAGAAAAAACTACTCGAATAAAGGGTGGAATGAAGACAGATACAGATCAAACTAAAGATATTAAGCATAACAAACATTTTTTTTTCTTGGAAATTGTATTTTGATTGAGTTATTGTTATTGATAATTGATATCCCTTAAAAATGAAAAAAAAAAAGAGTAAGGTATACCAAAAAATCCTTCTTTGAACTCAACCAATCAAAAATCCTTCAATTCTTACATTAAAAAAGAATAGAAGAAATCATACTTTTATACAATATCTTAATTGAATTATATGTAATGATCAATAAATTCAGTTTCATTGTATCTCTACACGTGTCAAAACCCTAGGAACAATAGAGTCCATAGATATTTTGGATTGGAATTGACGAATAACAAAAAACAATACTAGTGTTTATTAGTATTGAATAGAAATCGAAATGGGGCGTGGCCAAGTGGTAAGGCAATGGGTTTTGGTCCCGCTATTCGGAGGTTCGAATCCTTCCGTCCCAGGGAATACCTATTCTCTATATAGATAGAAATATCTATTATCAGAATAAAGAAAGGTTGTCTTTTTGAACTGTCTTCTTTACTCTTTAAGAGTCAAATATTGGATATTATGTGATTCTTGTTTCTGATTTTTAATCATTCTATTCTTCTTTAAATCCTATTTTTTCACAAATTAAATTCAAATAAGATAGATATAGATGGAACTGAATCGAGTTGTGATCTAGGAACATAGATTCGAAGAATTGGAAATAAAGAAAAAAGGGGATTGCAAAAGAAAGAGGTTGAATGCGCTTTTCATCGTATGCCCATCCCCTTATACTTTGAATATTGAATATTCATATTGAAGTTTAAGTTAGTTACTTCGAAAAGTCTTACGTGCCATATAATAAGAATTAATTAACAATGTAAGATATCAATTTCACTAGCTGTGCTTGTACAAATTGGATTAAGAAATAATCAATTACATACATATAACATATCTATTTTCTTTGAACCTCATTTTTAGGTATTTCATTTCGTATTTGATTTGGTTCTCATAAATAATTGTAAATATATGGAATAATATAGACAGGGGGTAATTCATACATTCTATATTCTATTCTCCTTACTTTAAATAAAAATTATTGAACGAACCCCCACCAGTCAAAGAAACTACGCGTAAAATGAGGAAATGCTTAATGTATTATTGTCGTTCTATTTCAGTGATAACGTTTTTTGGTTTTTTGAAAAAGATTTTTGATCCGTTCATTTGAAATATTCTATATTGAATATTCATAATTCATTCCACTGACAATTGTTCAGTCTATCTGATAGAGGGAATTCTTTTTTTTTTTTTATGATTTTCTTTTTCAGTATGAAATGAAAGAAAAAGAGCCTAAATCTTCCTTTACATCAACTTTTTTTTATCCACTCCACGAAAAAAAGAAATAAATTTCTTTTTCTATCTATCTATATTTTTTTAATCACTGAGATTTAGGTTTAATTCAAAGATAGATTATTTATGATGATAAATGTAATCTTTAGTAAAACTTTATTCATCAAATAGTGATATCCGGGTAGGTTTTTTTTCAATTCAATAACTATTTGAATTTAATGATTTCTTATGAGTATTTAATATTCGAAGAAGTTTAAGATTGTTGAATATATCCTCTCAAGTTACTTGAAGATGCAATGTAGATTCAATACAAAGAGCTTTTTTCTTTCTAATATTTAGAAATTAATAATTAATAAATAAAATAAAAATATTGCATTCATCCAATAAAAAGAAAATCGAGGGTGAAATTGAATTCTTTCTAAGACTTCTTTAGAAAGCAATCTAACGACCGAACAAATGACTATTCATGATTCCCTAATTGAATCAATTACATATCAGTTCCAAACTAGAGGAATGTTATGGTAAAACTTCGTTTGAAACGATGTGGTAGAAAGCAACGTGCGACTTGAAGGACATGATCAGTTGTGGATTCTTACACCCACCCTTTTGATTCTATAGGAATGAAGGTGCTCTTAGCTCGACATCCTTTGTTCTGTTCCACTAGAAACCTCATTTTTTCTTGGGTTGTAGTGTAAACAGTATGTGATGTAGCTCGAATAGAAAGTATTGATTCATTTCTCAGGGCAAGGATCTAGGGTTAGTGCCAATTAATAAGTTGGAACAACTTCGTAAGTGTAGTCTATTTTCGATTTCTAAATCGAAAGGATCCAATTCGAGCAAGTTTCAAATCCAAAAAAGGAAAATTTGTTGGAATTAGTGAAACTCTTTTGATCCAAAGTGTATCGTGCGGGAATCAACCGTTTATGATTCTTTGATAGAAATAAATCAGAAAAAGGGGCATGTTGCTGCCATTTTGAAACGATTAAAAATCACCGAAGTAATGTCTAAACCCAATGATTCAAGGCAAAGAGAAAATATTTTGGAACAAGGAAATATCTTTTTTTTAATTGTCTCGACAACTAGATCAAGAATAAGGAGTCCGAATAGATTCTAAATGAGACAAAGAAAAAGGGGTTAGAGACCACTCAAAAAATCAAATGCCTAAGGGTTTTCTTTTGAGCTATTTCAGAGTTACTCAACTTGAGTTTTGAGAATACAAATTCTTTTTTTTTTTTGATAAAGAAAAAAAAGTATTAAATAATCATAGTCTAATTTATTTGATTTAATGCTTTTATAGATCTATTTGACATTAGAATTGTATACATAGACATATCTATATTCTAATTTCTCGAGCCGTACGAGGAGAAAACTTCGTATACGTTTCTAGGGGGGTTCTAGTTTATCTACGTCTATCCCAATGAGCCGTTTATCGAATCGTTGCAATTGATGTTCGATCCCGAAGAGAAGGAAGAGATCTTCGGAAAGTGGGTTTTTATGATCCGATAAATAATCAAACGTATTTAAATATTCCTGCTATTCTATATTTTCTTGAAAAAGGCGCTCAACCTACAGGAACTGTTTATGATATTTTAAAGAAGGCGGGGGTTTGTTTTTACAGAATTTCGTCTTAATTAAAGGAAAGTCAATTAATGAAATACAAAAGAAGAGGGTGTGGGTGATTCGTATATAGCTTTGTATAAGTATAAGTTTTTTTTTCTACTATACTTTCCCCACTCCCTTCCTCTTCTTTTGCTCTATTTATACTTTTTTTTTATTGTATTCTTTTCTAACTATTCATATTGACAACAGTGTATTGAACAAATATAATTCGATCGTGTAGAAAGGGATCTATTTATCTTTCTTATATTTTTCTTTCTTAGATTTCGTTTTTTTATTTTACTTCATTCACAATAAAAAAAAATATCTATATATATGGGTTCGTTCGATTTTTTGTAATACAAACAAGAAGTCTTTTTTGGTTAAAAAAAAATGGATAACATAAACGAGAAGAGTCAATCTATCCAAATTGCTTTTTTTTTTTATCTGAAAATTTGATTATTCTTATTGGATCTCTTTATTTTTATTTTTTAGATTCATAATTTTAGAATCAATTTGAATTTTATTGCTAGTTCGATGTTTTGATTGCGTCGTGCAATTGAATTTCTTTATTTTTTCCAATTGTATCTACATATCCTAATTTTTTTTCGGGTTGCTAACTCAACGGTAGAGTACTCGGCTTTTAAGTGCGGCTAGCATATTTTACACATTTATATGAAGTAACGGATTCGTTCATACCTTCGGTAGAGTTTGTAAGACCACGACTGATCCTGAAAGGAATGACTGGAAAAAACAGCATGTCGTATCAATAGAGAATTCTGAAAATATTTCATTCTTACTGGATCGGTTCAAAACCTTGTTTGAATTCTTAGTGAGAAAAAAATGAAATTAATTCAGAGTTGGGTCGAATGAATAAATGGATAGAGTCCTATGACCTCAATTAATTATAAAGAAAGAAAAAGCAACGAACTTCTGTTCATAATTTCTTAATTTGACTGATTACCCGATCTAATTACACGTTAAAAAGATATTAGTACCTGGTACGGGAAGGGCTTTTCCATGAATGGATGATTATCCATTTTTTAATGAGTCCTAACTATTAGCTATTTCCTATTCTAGGTTGTACATAAATGTGTAGAAGAAGCGGCATATTGATAAAGATATTTTTTTTTCCAAAATCAAAAGAGCGATTGGGTTGAAATGAAAAATAAAGGATTTCTAATCCATCTTCTTATCCTATAACGAATATAAACTAATTCGATTGAAAAAGAGAGGATAGAGAGTCCGTTAATGAGTCTACCTGTCTACGAGGTATTTATTCTTTTCTTACTAGAATACCTTGTTTTGACTGTATCGCACGATGTATCATTTGATAACCAATAAATCCCCTACCTTTTTTTTCTTTTTGGGGTCAAATCCAATTTCCAATGGAGGAATTTCAAGGATATTTCGAACTAGATAGATCTCGACAACATGACTTCCTATACCCACTTCTTTTTCGAGAGTATATTTATGCACTTGCTCATGATCATGGTTTAAATAGATCGATTTTGTTCAAAAATGCAGGTTATGACAAGAAATCTAGTTCAATAGTTGTGAAACGTTTAATTATTCGAATGTATCAACAGAATCCTTTGATTTTTTCAGCTAATGATTCTATCCAAAATCCATTTTTTGGGCACAACAAGAATTTGTATTCTCAAATTATCTCAGAGGGATTTGCAGTCATTGTGGAAATTCCATTTTCCCTACGATTAGTATCTTCCTTAGAAAGGAAAGAAATAGCAAAATCGCATAATTTACGATCAATTCATTCCATATTTCCTTTTTTAGAGGACAAATTTTCACATTTAGATTATGTGTCGGATGTGCTAATACCCTATCACATCCATCTAGAAATCTTGGTTCAAACCCTTCGCTACTGGGTGAAAGATGCCTCTTCTTTGCATTTATTACGTTTCTTTCTCCACGAGTATTGGAATAGTCTTATTACTCCAAAGAAACATATTATCCTTTTTTCAAAAGGTAATCCAAGATTATTCTTGTTCCTATATAATTCTCATATATGTGAATACGAATCCATCTTTCTTTTTCTCCGTAATCAATCTTCTCATTTACGGTCAACATCTTCTGGAATCTTTTTTGAGCGAATCTATTTCTATGTAAAAATAGAACATTTTGCCAAAGTCTTCTTTGATAATGATTTTCAGTGTATCCTATGGTTCTTCAAAGATCCTTTCATGCATTATGTTAGATATCAAGGAAAATCAATTCTGGCTTCAAAAGATACGCCTCTTCTGATGAATAAATGGAAATATTACCTTGTTACTTTATGGCAATATCATTTTTATGCGTGGTTTCAACCAGGAAGGATCGATATAAACCAATTATGCAAGTATTCTCTTGACTTTTTGGGCTATCGTTCAAGCGTACGACTAAATTCTTCAGTGGTGCGAAGTCAAATGCTAGAAAATTCATTTCTAATAAATAATGCTATGAAGAAGTTCGAGACAATAGTTCCAATTATTCCTCTGATTGGATCATTGTCTAAAGCGAATTTTTGTAACACATTAGGGCATCCCATTAGTAAACCGACCCGGGCTGATTCATCAGATTCTGATATTATC